GAGACAGAATAAAGCGCCCATAATAAAGACGTTTACTGTCTGTTCTTGATTCAACACACTTCCACTGTAGTGTCCGAGTAGATACTGTTACTGTCTCTCGAACCATAGTAATATTATTTTATTTGATTGAATTATTTATTTCTCTTGTTTCTCTTGAAATTGATTCACTGTTCATTTCTACACACGTCTTTTTTTCGGAGGTCTACAGCCATTATGTGGCATAGGGGTTACATCCCGTACGAAAGTTAATAGTATACCACTTCTACGAATAGCTCGTAATGCTGCGTCTCTTCCGAGACCGGGACCTTTTATCATGACTTCTGCTCGTTGCATACCTTGATCTACTACTGTATGAATAGCATTTGTTGCTGCAGTTTGAGCGGCAAAGGGTGTACCTCTTCTCGTACCCTTGAATCCCGAAGTACCGGCAGAGGCCCAGGAAACCACCCGACCCCGTACATCTGTAACCGTGACAATGGTATTATTGAAACTTGCTTGAACATGAATAACTCCCTTTGGTATTCTACGTGCACTCTTACGTGAACCAATACGTACATTCCTACGTGAACCAGTTCTCGGTATAGCTTTTGCCATATTGTATCATCTCATAAATATGAGTCAGAAATATATGGATATATCCATTTCATGTCAAAAGAGATTCCTTATTTGTACATTGAGCCTTTTAACGAGTCTGATTATCCTTGTCTTTGTTTATGTCTCGGGTTGGAACAAATTACTATAATGCGCCCCCGCCTACGGATTAGGCGACATTTTTCACAAATTTTACGAACGGAAGCTCTTATTTTCATATTTGTCATTCCTTATCTTAATTCTAAATCTACTTCTTGGTAGAAAATAAGTTTCTTGAAATTTTTCATCTCGAATCGTATTGAATAAAAACGCCCTAATCTTTCGAATCCTTGTTTCGGAGTCGATAAATTATACGTCCTCTGGTTGAATCATAACGACTTACTTCAATTTTGACTTTATCTCCCGGCAGTATCCGTATAAAACTACGTCGGATCTTTCCTGAAACATAACCTAGAATCAGATCTTCATTATCTAACCGAACCCGGAACATGCCATTGGGAAGCGATTCAGTAATTAAACCTTCATGAATCCATTTTTGTTCTTTCATTTCAGGTAAAGCCCCCCTGAAGTATCAACTAATGAAGGAGAAACGATATTAGACAACTCACCCCTTTTCTTTTTTTTTTTACAAATAGGAAGAGGTTTCGGATCCCATTTGGATATTAAAAGGATTACCATATATAACACAAAATTTCTCCGCCGATTCCTTCTAGTCGAGCCTCCCGGTCTGTCATTATACCTCGAGAAGTAGAAAGAATTACAATCCCCATCCCACCTAAAATTCTAGGAATTCGTTGAGAGTTAGAATAGATTCGTAGACCGGGTCTACTGATCCGTTTTAAATTTAAAAAATTTCTATAGGGTCTTTTCCCATTCCTTCTATGTCGAAGGGTTAAAACCAAAAAATAGTTGTTTTTTTCTCGATGTTTTCTGACGTTTTCGATAAAACCTTCTCGGAAAAGTATTTTAACAATATTTTCGGTAATATTAGTAGATGCTATGCGAACAACTCTTTTTCTATCCATATCAGCATTTCGTATAGAGGTTATTATCTCAGCAATAGTGTCTCTACCCATGATGAACTATAATTATTGGTGCCTGAAATTGGATATAATCAACATGTTTTTCTTTTTTTTTTTCTATTGGTTGATGAATAGGAATTTTTTAAGGTATATGCGTGAGACACAATCTACGAATTAATCTAGTTCTTAATCTAGTTCTTTCAAATACCCCAAAGATATCACGATCTCATTTTATTTTATAATACCTCGGGAGCTAATGAAACTATTTTAGTAAAATTTAATTGTCTCAATTCCCGGGGGATTGCACCAAAAATTCGAGTTCCTTTTGGATTTCCTTCTTGATCAATCACAACTGCAGCATTGTCATCATATCGTATTATCATACCGTTGTCACGTTTAAGTTCTTTACAGGTACGAACAATTACAGCTCTCACTACTTCTGATTTTTCTAGGGGCATATTTGGTACTGCTTCTTTGATCACAGCAACAATAACGTCACCAATATGAGCATATCGACGATTACTAGCTCCTAGGATTCTAATACACATTAATTCTCGAGCCCCGCTGTTATCCGCTACATTTAAATGGGTCTGAGGTTGAATCATATCAAATTTTGAGTTTATTCTTCCAATGCAAAGGATGAAGAAAATAAAAGAAATATTGTTTGTCCAAAAAAAGAAACTTGCGTTTTTGTTTCATCCCCAAGATTCATTTCCGTCGGTTCTACATTTTTATCCCGAAATAATAAATTGAGTTCGTATCGGCATTTTGGATGCTGCTATTAAAATAGCCCTTCTAGCTATATTTTCGCTTACTCCACCCATTTCATATAGTATTCGCCCCGGTTTAACAACAGCTACCCAATATTCAGGGGATCCTTTCCCCGA